TAATTTATTTATATTATTTTATAAAATATAATAAAATAAATATAAAAAAAAAAAAATGAAATTATATATCGCTAGATTAATCTTATGTTCTATAATATTTAACAGTTATTATTATTATTATTTGAAATTAGAATTATTCTATTGTTTATGTTTAATTTATTTTAATATATTAATTTAATATTAATTTAATAATTTAATATTAATTAATAATAATAATTAAAATAATAATAATGTAATTAAAATAATAATAATGAATTTCATATTTAATATGAATTATGTTATAAATTGAATTATGTTATAAATAGCGAATATGAATAGCCAAGAATGAAAATAGTTAATAGCAAAGATTCTAAGAGTTTATTGAATTCCTCTGCATGTCGAATTTATGTTATGTGAGCCTGCTTAGCTCAGAGGTTAGAGCATCGCATTTGTAATGCGATGGTCATCGGTTCGATTCCGATAGTCGGCTTTTCTCTATTTATTTTCTTTTTTACATGATTGATAATGCATCTTTGAAATCAAAGTGAAAAAAATGTATTCTTCTTTTCGCAAAAGCCATTGATTATAGGATAGGATAGGAATTTCCAACTATCTCACAAACAGAATCCTTTTCCTTTTCTATATATAGAAAACCGGAAACTGGATATTTATTCAACTCATCTCATTATTCTTTAATTAATTATTTAATATTAATAATAGAATAATACTTCAGTAAATTTTGCTTTATTTAGAATTTAGTTCATTTTTAGTTTAGATTTATTCTGTAGAATGAAATTTCATCAATAAGAATAAGAATTAATTAATATTAATAATTAATTATAACTAAGGAGTCTTTATGTCGCGTTACCGAGGTCCTCGTTTCAAAAAAATACGTCGTCTGGGGGCTTTACCAGGGCTAACTAATAAAAGGCCCCGAGCTGGAAGTGATCTTAGAAACCAATCGCGTTCTGGGAAAAAATCCCAATATCGTATTCGCCTAGAAGAAAAACAAAAATTGCGTTTTCATTATGGTCTTACAGAACGACAATTACTTAAATACGTTCGTCTCGCCGGAAAGGCAAAGGGGTCAACAGGTCAGGTTTTACTACAATTACTTGAAATGCGTCTGGATAACATCCTTTTTCGGTTGGGTATGGCCCCAACTATTCCGGGAGCTCGCCAATTAGTTAACCATAGACATATTTTAGTCAACGGTCGTATAGTAGATATACCAAGTTATCGTTGCAAACCCCGAGATACTATTGCGGCGAGAGATGAACAAAAATCTAGAGCTCTAATTCAAAATTCTCTCGATTCATCCCCTCAGGAGGAATTGCCAAACCATTTGACTCTTCAACCATTCCAATATAAAGGATTAGTCAATCAAATAATAGATAGTAAATGGGTCGGTTTGAAAATAAATGAATTGCTGGTTGTAGAATATTATTCTCGTCAGACTTAACCCTAACAAAAAGAAAATAAAGACTAATATAACCAATTTTCCTCCCTTTCGGCGAAGTAAATTAACCTAAGGTTAAGATAAAATAAGGTTTTGCTCCGGATTTTTCTTCCATTTAGGTGTCATAGACCGAGAGGGATATTTTCATTCCTTGTCTACTCGTTTCTTTAACAGTATTTTCCGTACCACAGCCATTAGGAATAGAGAATCCATATCAAAGAAAGGTCTAACTGTTGGAATAGTCATATATTGTTATTTTATCTATATCTATTGATCTATTGTGGTTAGTAAGATCGGCAAATTAGGTGAAGGTAAGGAAAGAGAGGGATTCGAACCCTCGGTAAGCAAAAGCCTACATAGCAGTTCCAGTGCTACGCCTTCAACCACTCGGCCATCTCTCCTACATAATGATTATGACCTAAAAACCGAAAATCGAGTGAATAATGAATTATTCATATTAGAATTAGATTATTGGGTAGGTACAACCAATCAATTCTAAATAGAAAGCGATAAAAATAGAAAATTGTTTTCTTATAGAAACTGTTAAAAAAAATTCTATTCATGTTTGCAAAAACAATGTTATCTTCTTTTTCTGATTATCTATTTAATCTATTTATACTATACCGACCGCATTAAATCAATAAATTAGAAATTCTAACGAATCAACTGAGCTAGGGCTCTATATTTTATAGACTATGGTTAATGGATATCTTTAGATCATGATTCTATTTAGACTACGATTCCATACCAGAAGAATTCTCAAATTGCTTTTTAGGCCTGTTATCAACAAAAATCCTTATCCCATCTATCTATTAAAAATACAAATTGATAAACAATTTTTTTATAGTTGATTGTCTAGTGATATCCGCTAAGTACACAAAAAAATGGGCCCATTTTCATCATACAATGATTACTCGATTCGATCCTTTTTCTTCTTTGTATCATAATTCAATCAACTTAGGGTTTTCTAAGCTGTAACTTCAATCAAATAAGAATAGTTTCTTTCGTTGATAGACTATTCCAGTAAGATGGAATCCAATGCGGTTCCCAATATTTATTTCTTAATTCTTATCAATTAATTCCTGTTCCTGTAATGTAAAAAAGAACAATTTGAATATTGTTTTTAATTTTTAATATTGGGCCATATTTTTTAATGATAATGAATCTGTTTTTATGTTATTTCGTACTGTAAAATTCTTTTCCTTGTGGGATCATTTTCCCCCGAGAAGTAATGAGAACAATGATAGAATGGATTGCTACCTATGTCTAGATCGCGGATAAATGGAAATTTTATTGATAAAACCTTTTCGATTGTAGCCAATATCTTATTACGAATAATTCCGACAACTTCAGGAGAAAAAGAGGCATTTACTTATTACAGAGATGGTGCGATTTGACTTTTTTTTTGACTCTCGGTTTTACGAGAAATACACATGATTCGTGATCGGGAAAAAAAGAAAAAAATCTACGCTTGTAGAAGGTAAAGTTTGGAAATAGAACAATTCCTTCTGTCGTGTATCCTCGATTAATGCAGCCTCAGATGCTATGTTTCAATTCTCGATTCTAGTATTGAGCGAAAGGTTATACCTATAGGTTCGGTATTACGGGTCAATCCTAACCAATAGGTAGCAGAGGGGAAGAAGCACTACACCTAGAAATTAACAACACGAAAACTTTGTTATATTATCCCCTTCTTTAGCAAGCTTGGGACTAAAAGAATGGTTGGGACAACAAACATCCATCTCGTTTGTATTTTGGATACCCGTATAACCATCGAAGGCTGTTGAAGTGACTAATTCCTGGACATTGGGAAGCGTTGAGAACAAAGAAATTGTTGGAGTTATCTTTTCTCTCTAGTAACAATACGTTTGATGTTAAGAAAAGATCTCTTGCAGGAAGGTTGGCTAGAGATTTCTTGTAAAAACACTAGCCCTACTTAGTTCATAATGAGAAGATTTTCATCTTCTTTATCATTTTATCATTATGCACATAAGGGAGGAGCCGTATGAGATGAAAATCTCATGTACGGTTCTGTAACGGAGATTCTGTGAATTGAATGACGACCGTAACGGATGTCAGCTCAATCCGAAGGGAATTATGCGGAAGCTTTACAGAATTATTATGAAGCTATGCGACTAGAAATTGATCCCTATGACCGAAGTTATATACTCTATAACATAGGACTTATCCACACAAGTAACGGAGAACACACGAAAGCTTTGGAATATTATTTTCGAGCGCTCGAACGAAACCCATTCTTACCACAAGCTTTTAATAATATGGCCGTGATCTGTCATTACGTGCGACTATCTCCACTATAGAAATAAAAAGTAAATAAAGATCAAATTCACTAGTAAATACTAGAAAAAGGGCTTTCTACATATGCATTGTCTAAAACAACGATTTTTATCAGCTGTAGAAAATAAAGAAACTTCATAGAAGTTGAAATATGAAGAAATAGATATGCCTAGCTGTTTTATTCTATGGGTAAAGGATCTAATTGATAGAGTAAGCACCGTAAAGATCAATTAGTAAGGTTTTGCGCCGATACAAAAATAACTGCTTACTTATGTCATGATGTGAGACAAATGTTAGGAATCCACTTATGTAATAGAGTCGATCCACTAAGATATTGAGCAGCGGTGTAGGATCAGATCCCAAAGATAGTAAGTCTTTCCTTTCGAAAGTCTTTTTCAAAAATTCTATATAAATTTCTATATGATATGAAACTGAGATAGTTACCTTTCAGAAAATTCTAATGATAGGCAAAATGTCTATGTTTTATTTTTCTGAAGGTGGGAGAAAAGATAAAACTAAAATAAACCGGATTTTTAATCCAAACTTAAGATTTAAGTTTGAAACTCATTTTATTAACTTCTTTTCATTAACCCGAAAAATGGGATAGATCTACGAGAAATCTTATTCAGTTAGATATGGTAGATTCAAATGGAATAAAAAAAGAGTTGACTGCCGAGCCGTATGAGCTAGGAAACTCTCAAGTACGGTTCTAAGGGAAGGAATTAACCCACCTATTCCGACCGGGGAGAACAGGCCATTCAACAGGGGGATTCTGAAATTGCGGAGGCTTGGTTCGACCAAGCCGCTGAGTATTGGAAACAGGCTATAGCACTTACTCCTGGTAATTATATTGAAGCGCATAATTGGTTGAAGATCACTAGACGTTTCGAATAAAAAAGGAGAACTTTTCTTTATTAAAAATGAAAAAATTTCTTTATTTTAGTTATTAGTTAATTAAATTAAATATTTAATTTAGATTAGATTTTTTTAGATATTTTTGGATTTATTATAATTAATTGTTTGTAGTCAAATAAAATAGATCATTCCTTTGGGAAGAACCAATCAAAGAATTTCTTTATATCCCTTCTAAGCGTTCTATTTCGTATGGTATTTTGTAGGACAAAAGGATACAGCTTATCTACTTAGGATACAGCTTCTATATTTTTTCTTGTCTTTCTTTTTTTCTAAAAAAAAGACTATTAAAACTAATAAAAAAGACTTCGAATCATTGAATATATCAAAATTTCTTAGTAATAGCTAATGG